GCCGGCTTACTAATAGGATGCCCCGATACGTTACAAAATTTCGCTTTAGCCAATGCTCCTATCAAAGGAATTGTGGGGACTATAGTATCAAACTTATTAATAGAAACATCTATAATAAATGAATTTTCTAACATTTGACTCCTTACCACACAAGGCTTTAGCCGTAAACTTGAAAGATGGCCCAGAAAATCGAGGGAGTGCTTGGAGAATTGGTTTATTTGAATTCTATCTGGTTGAGGCCACAAGTCAAAATAACCTTGACAAAAATTGACAAGGTAATACTTCCATTTTTTTATCAGAAGAGGTGTTCCTTTTGAAGCCAGAATGGCTTTTCCTTGATATCTGACATAATTCATGAAAGGATCCTTGAACAACCATAAGGTGGTCTGAAAATTTTTATGAAAAATGAAGAAAAACTTGTCTATTTTTCGATAAAAATGTGTTCGCTCAAGAAGGGCTCTATACGATCTTGATCGTAAATGAACAGATTGTTTACGGAGAAAAACGAATATGGATTCGCATTCATATATATGAATATTATATAGGAACAAGAAAAATCTTTGATTCTGATTTGAAAAATGCGAAATATCGATTTTTTTTTGAGTAATCAGATTATTCGAATTCTGAGACTCGTAGAGAAAGAATCGTAATAAATGCAAAGCGGGGGTATCCTGTATCCAATAGCGAAGGGTTTGAATCAAGAGTTCCAAATGGATGGGGTAGGGTATTAGTATATCTAAGGCATTATTTAAATGTGATAATTTATCCTCTAAAAAGGGAAATGTTGAATGAATTGATCGTAAATTATGAGATTTTGCTATTTCTTTCGCTTCTAGGGAAGGTACTAATCGCAGAGGGAATGGAATTTCCACAATGAGTGAAAAACCCTCTGATATCATTTTAGAATAAAAATGCTTCTTCTGATTCTGATCACGAAATGTATTTTGGTTAAAATCATTATCAAAGAGAATCAAATGCTTCTGTTGATACATTCGAGTAATTAAACGTTTTGAAATTAGTGAACTGGATTTATTGTCATAACCTAAATTTTCGAGAGGTTCAGAAAGAATCGATCTATTTAAACCATGATCATGAGCAAGCGCATAAATAGACTCCTGAAATAGAAGTGGATATAAGAAGTCTTGTCGTCGAGATCTACCTATTTGGAAATATCCTTGTAATTCTTCCATTGAAAATGAGATTTGAACCAAAGACCGAGGGTTTCTTGGACTATCAAATGATACATAGTGCGATACAGTCAAAACAAGGTAGATAGTCAGAAAATGATATCTACCCTGAGGATAGATAAGCTTATCAAGGGATTCTCTTTTTTTTTCATCCAACCAATAGGTTTGTGTTCTTTAATTAGGATATTGAAATAATAAGAAATCCTTTATTTTTGCAACCCGATCGCTCTTTTGATTTTAGAATTGATTCTATTTATCTTCTATTTATCAATATACCGTTTCTTCTACACATTCGTCTCCACTCAATAAGAGTGGAGATAGTTAATAATTAGGATTCAAAAAAAAAAAGAAATAAAGAAATGGAGAATCCACTTATTTTTATGGTTATGGGAGAACCTTTTCCCGAATCAGGTACTAATATATTTCTAACGTCTAATTAGATCGGGAAATCATTCGAATTAAGAAGAGAAGCTCGTTGCTTTTTGTTTTCTATATTCTATAATTGGATCCTTGCGGCTCTATCCATTTATTCACTCGACCCATATTGAAATATAATATAAGAATTCAAAGAATACTTTGTATTGATCCGGTAAGGATTAAGAATGAAGTGCTCTTAGAGTTCTTCCTTAATTCGTTAATACGACATGCTGTTTTTTCCATTCGTTCTCTTCTCTTTCAGGATCAGTCGTGGTCTTACAAACTCTACCAATGGTATGGATGAATTCGTTGCTTCATCCAAATGTGTAAAAGATTCTAGTCGCACTTAAAAGCCGAGTACTCTACCGTTGAGTTAGCAACCCGAGTGTATAGATGAATCATAATAAAAATAAAGAGATTGCAAACCCCATCTAGAATTAGAATTCGGAGAGAAATAGATTTACTTAATTGAAAATTACCATAATGAAATTCTATTTATTCAATACACTATTGTCAATATAAAATGAACGTTGACAAGCACCTGGACAGAAAGACCCTATGAAGCTTTACTGTTCCCTGGGATTGGCTTTAGGCCTTTCCTGCGCAGCTTAGGTGGAGGGCGAAGAAGGCCCCCTTCCGGGGGGCCAAGCCGTCAGTGAGATACCACTCTGGAAGAGCTAGAATTCTAACCTTGTGTCAGGACCTACGGGCCAAGAGACAGTCTACGCTAGACAAAATCAAAAAGAAATCAAAGTGAAAAAAAAAAAAGGACTAGTGCTGTATTGACACTAGCTACGTGCAGTGCACACGTAGCTAGTTTTTGAACGAATTAAAAAATTCGTTTCCACCAAGGTTTGGTTTTTTTTCTTTTCCTATCATATAGGATCCTGTTCCCCCTTCGGTCGTATTTTTCCAATTCCACAGTCATGTTCCCCCTTTGGTCATAGTGTATGACCTCGAGGGTAGTGTTGCCGGCTCTATCTGTCGTTTTGTTCGAAACATAAGTCACGTTCTGCGGTTGTGGGTAATACCAAGGACTTAGCAGATTAAACCACTTCATCATTATTACACCTCCAAAACAGAGCACGTACTTATACTCGATCGAATAATGCTTATCCAGATATAGATATAGTTGGATAATTCGATCGACACAAATTATGAGTATTTCTACCCAATTTTCTTTTTTCGAAAGATACTGGGAGATCGCCACCCACATAGATAGGTTGAATATCGATTTTTCAAATAGCCTCCAAACCAGTAAAAGGTACTTCCAACCGAGAAATATTTTCCAAGCTTCTATATTAAGAAAATACTTGAAAATCAATTCTATAAACCTTTTTATATAGAAGTACCAAATTCGAATTATCATTTTGATTATAATAAGTATAATCAAAATAACCTCTTTATACGGTTTCAACTTGTGATCCAAACTAATGCGGGCTTGCTGCACCACATAAAAAATGACTAGAATCATTTTGATTCTACCTCCTATATTTTAGATTTTTTTTTGGTTAATATTAATATATATTATATTAAGTAATAAGTCGTATCCTAGATACGGTTTCAACTTGTGATCCAAACTAATGCTGCTGCACCGCATAAAAAATGACTAGAATCATCTAGAATCATATTGATTTTACCTCCTATATTTTCTATTTTTTGGGGGGTTATTATATTAAGTATTAAGTCAGATCCTAGATGAAGAAATAGTAGGCCTCTGCCCTACTCATCCGCCACTGGAAACACCACTTCCCGTCCGACTTGCATGTGTTAAGCATGCCGCCAGCGTTCATCCTGAGCCAGGATCGAACTCTCCATGAGATTTATAGTTGCATTACTTATAGCTTCCTTGTTCGTAGAACAAAAAAAGAGGATTCGGATTAAAAAAAAATCCTGAAAGTTCTTGAAAAATTTTTGCTTTCTTTAAGATATTATAAACGGTTCTCGTAGGCTCAGCTCCTTTTTCAATGAAATGAAAAATAGCAGGAAGATTTAAAGAAGTTTGATTATTGATCGGGTCGTAAAGACCCACTTTACAAAGAGCCCTTCCATCTCTTCGGGATCGAACATCAATTGCAACGATTCGATAGATGGCCCATTGGGATAGCTGTAGATGACTACAGCCCCCCTTAGAAACGTAAGGGAGGTTTTCTCCTCGTACGGCTCGAGAAAGAATGATTCGAAGGGTGATCTATCGATTCGAAAATCAAGTGAGAACCCCAATTCATCAAAAAATCATTTTTTTTATAGCTCAGGTTGTTGGATCATTCTTACCCAAAGAAAGAGTGAAAAGGTCCTAAGGTTCATTCATTTATTGAGCTCTCTTTAACTCCCTTTTTGTCTCGTTTAGAATCAATTTTCCTTTTTTTATGAAAATGAAATTGTTGAGACAATTGAAAATGGCGTTTTCTTGTTACATGATATTTTCACTTTTTTTTTGAATCGTTAGGCTTAAACATTACTTCGGTGATCCGTAATCATACCAAAAGGGTAGCAACATCCCTTTTGTGATTTCTTTCTCTTTAAAGAATCATACGAATGGTTGATTCCCCTCGATTCGATACACTTAAACCTCTTGCTGGAATTGGATTGTTTCCATTTCTTTCTTATTAAATAAGAAATAAGAGTCACGAAGTTCGTCTATTAATTGCTGTGAGCCATAGATCCCTACCTCTGAGAAATGACTCAATCATTTCTTCTCGAGCTCCATTGTATCCTATTTAATTAATTACTTACACGTTCACGAAAACGAAAAAAAGGTTCGTGGAAATAAAAAACAAATTTTGTATGTCGAGTTCAGAGCACCTTCTATACTCGAACTAGAATCTTCAAAAAATAAAGAAAATGATGGGTGTTAAGAATCCATAGTTCATCATGTCCTTCAAGTCGCACGTTGCTTCCGACCGCATCGTTTTAAACGAAGTTTCACCATAAAACTGCTTTCCTTTAGAACCCGTCTGGAATTGATTCAATATGGAATCATGAATAGTCATTGGCTGAATCGAAAGTATAGTAATTGATATTGACTTTTATCAATTACTAATTGGTATTCTACATAAGGTATAGAATACCTTGGAGCGGAAGGATTCGAACCTTCGAATAACGAGATCAAAACCCGTTGCCTTACCACTTGGCCACGCCCCACTACACATTGACCACATACGGATTCCATCCTTTATAGGCACAGAGGAAAAAGTTCTCTTTCTTCGAACTAGTAACTAGAAGAAAGAAAAGTGTGGGATGTGCTGGGACGAAAGGTTTCGAACCTTCGATATTCCGGGAACAAGACCCGGCGCCTTACCACTCGGCCACGCCCCACATCCATCCCACATCCACAACTTCTAGAGTTGTTTCTTTTTTTTTTTCAATCAATTTAATATTATTGAATAATTTTAATGAATTGTCAAATCACAATCAATAAAAACCTCTATGGAATCCGTTAGATTGGTACTAGGATTTCACACAACTAGTTAGAGAATTCCACTGAATTTATTGATCATTAGATAGAATTCAATTAAGATATTGTATGAAAGTATGCTTCCTTCTATTTTCGTGCGAGAATTGAGGGGTTTTTGATTGAGTACGTAAAAAAAGCAGGATTCTTTTGTTCATTTTCCCCGTTTATCCCTTAATCAATAACTCAAAACTCAATCAAATACAATTATCTCCAAGAATGAAATGTTTGTTATGCTTAATATCTTTAGTTTTATCTGTAGCTGTCTTAATTCTGCCCTTCATTCGAGTAGTTTTTTCTTTGCTAAGTTACCCGAGTCTTACGCTTTTCTTAATCCAATCGTAGATTTTATGCCAGTCATCCCTGTGCTCTTTTTTCTCTTAGCCTTTGTTTGGCAAGCTGCTGTAAGTTTTCGATGAGATCTTTATTTAATACTGTCCTACAAAGATTCATGATTTAATCAATAAAAAAAAAAACTAACAATTGAAAAAAGATCGGATCTCTTACATTATGATATGAACCCTCGATTCAAACATGGAAATTCTTGAATAGGCGCGATGAATCTGAATCATCTCATTTCCTCGTTTTGCCCTTCTTCACCTTCCAGTGAACAAGAAACTAGTAAATCCCCCCACAGTAACTGTAGATATGACAGAGAATTTGGATACCGAAAAGATCTTAGGTTTTTTCTTTTTTGATTTATCTCTAAACCACTTCATCTATTGGTTTGGTGTCAAACCTAGAATATGGGGTATAAAAATAGATAATCTATTCTCCTTTTCCAAAAAATAGGATCTTATCCTGGAGATTGTATAATGCTTACTCTTAAACTCTTCGTTTACACAGTAGTGATATTTTTTGTTTCTCTCTTTATCTTTGGATTCCTATCGAATGATCCAGGGCGTAATCCAGGGCGTGAGGAATAAAAAAAGAAAGGATTTCTTGTTGTTTGATTTATTCATTTTCTTATGAGTTTCTCTATTACAGATAGTGAACTATGATAAAAGATAAAAAAAAAAGGGGTCTCAAGATTTTTTTTTTTGAATTTGAAGTCGAAAGAAAATATTAAGCCGTCGGAAGAAACGGAAAGAGAGGGATTCGAACCCTCGGTACGAAGAAGTCGTACAACGGATTAGCAATCAGCCGCTTTAGTCCACTCAGCCATCTCTCCCAATTAACAAAGGATAATGACTATGTTACCCCTGAAGTAAAGAAAAAGTATTTCAAAAATAGAAAAAAAAAAAAAAAGAGTGAAGTTGGTACGTTAAAGAGTACCCTTTGAATTTTATTTCATCCGATCCGAAGGGTCCGTCCTTTATTTGATTCCCCCACCTGGCCGGGTCGGTACCTAGCCAGGCCATTTCTTGTTATGCTATATAGTTCTTTTGGGGCAGGTCTTCTACTAAATAACCCCTCAAGAACACACATTTTTTCAAGGTCAAAAGGCCCTCCTTTTCTTATCTCATTAAGTTTCTCCAGGAAAAGACCCGAGCACTCTCATTTCCAATTTAATTTAGGATTTTGTCCTTAATCCTATCTTTATTTATTATATTACATTATTACATAGAGTAATGTTCTTGTTCGACAAATGGTCCATTCATATACAATAATCACAATGTAGCGGGTATAGTTTAGTGGTAAAAGTGTGATTCGTTCTATTAACAACTGAAATAGTTAAGGGGTCTTTAGGTTTTATTCATATTCCGTTCCGATTAAAAACTTTATTTCTTAGAAAGGATTGAATCCTTTACCTCTCAATAAGCGATTTGAGGAATCATATACATTTTCGTGATTTGTACCCAAAAGTCCATTATAAATTTTCACATTGGAGTAGGGAATCGCGAAGCATAATTTTTTTGCGCTGTATCAAGACTTAACAATTGAATGAGTATTAAGTAAAGAATCCATGGAGGAAGATACAAAAGTGTACTTCTAATCGTAACTAGATCTTCAATTTTTTCATTTGAAGAGGTTGAAGCACAATAGCTAATAAAGGACGACTTTGGTTTACTAAAGTTATCGACATTTTATTTCAGCTCGGGTGGAAACAAAAATTTCTTTCCTCAAGATTCACGCAAGGAGAAATAGAGAACGAAGTAACTAGAAGGACTTTTCAAAATACCCCTCGTCTTCTAGAGGGATCATCTAGAAAGCAATTTGTTTGGTATACATTCAGACAGAAAAGCGGACATAGATCTTATGAAGCAACTTCTTTTAGTTCGTTTATGGCTTAGATTATGGAATCCAGCCATCTTCCATAAAGGAGCCGAATGAAATAAAAGTTTCATGTTCGGTTTTGAATTAGAGACGTTAAAAATAATGAATTGACGTCGACTATAACCCATAGCCTTCCAAGCTAACGATGCGGGTTCGATTCCCGCTACCCGCTCTCTATTCATTATGAGAAGGATGAGAAGGATGCGTGTATCATAAAAGGGAAGA